TACAGGCGTTCCAGCCCATTTTAGGGGGTGGACGTGCTATTTGTTTACATCCATTAGTTCGTAAAGGATTCAATGCAGACTTTGATGGGGATCAAATGGCTGTTCATGTACCTTTATCTTTGGAAGCGCAAGCGGAGGCTCGTTTACTTATGTTTTCTCATATGAATCTCTTTTCTCCGGCTATTGGAGATCCCATTTCGGTACCAACCCAAGATATGCTTATTGGACTCTATGTATTAACGATCGGGAATCGTCGAGGTATTTGTGCAAATAGGTATAATCCATGGAATCGCATAAACTATCAAAATGAAACAGTTAATGATTATAAGTATAAATATACTACGAAAGAGAAAGAGCCCTATTTTTGTAGTTCCTATGATGTACTTATAGTTTATCAGCAGAAACGAATCAATTTAGATAGTCCTTTGTGGCTTCGGTGGCGACTAGATCAACGTGTCATTGCCTCAAGAGAAGTTCCTGTCGAAGTTCAATATGAATCTTTGGGTACCTATCATGAAATTTATGGGCACTATCTAATAGTAAGACGTATAAAAAAACAAACCCTTTGTATATACACCCGAACCACTGTTGGTCCTATTTCTTTTTCTCGAGAAATAGAAGAAGCCATACAGGGGTTTTGTCAGGCCTACTCATACGGTACCTAAGCTAAGGAATTATGTAATACCGCGGGAATTTTGATCTCTCCGGTTCAACTGGAATCATAATTCCTTAATTTCTACATGAATCGAGATCCAGTAAAGGAGGTCTTCGAATCACTGACTCAAACCCATTGGCGAATCCTACTCAGCGGAATAGAGAAGTACTTATGGCAGAATGGGCTGATCTGTTCTTTTACAATAAAGCGATAGATGGGTCTGCCATGAAACGACTTATTAGCAGATTAATAGATCACTTCGGAATGGCATATACATCGCACACCCTGGATCAAGTAAAGACTCTGGGTTTCCAGCAAGCCACTGCTACATCCATTTCATTAGGAATTGATGATCTTTTAACAGTACCTTCTAAGGGGTGGTTAGTCCAAGATGCTGAACAACAAAGTTTCATTTTAGAAAAGCACCATCATTATGGGAATGTACACACAGTAGAAAAATTACGCCAATCCATTGAGATATGGTATGCTACAAGTGAATATTTGAGACAAGAAATGCATCCTAATTTTCGGATGACTGATCCTTCTAATTCAGTCCATATAATGTCCTTTTCGGGAGCTAGAGGAAATGCATCTCAGGTACACCAATTAGTAGGTATGAGAGGATTAATGTCGGATCCCCAAGGACAAATGATTGATTTACCGATTCAAAGCAATTTACGCGAAGGACTTTCTTTAACGGAATATATCATTTCCTGCTACGGAGCCCGCAAAGGAGTTGTGGATACTGCTGTACGAACATCAGATGCTGGATACCTCACGCGTAGACTTGTTGAAGTAGTTCAACACATTGTTGTACGTAGAACAGATTGTGGCACTACCCGAGGCATTTCCGTGAGTCCTAGAAATGGGATGACGGAAAGAATTTGGGTCCAAACACTAATTGGTCGTGTATTAGCATACAATATATATATGGGTCCACGTTGCATTGCCGCTCAAAATAAAGATATTGGGGTTGGACTTGTCACTCGATTCATAACCTTTCGAACACAACCAATATATATTCGAACCCCCTTTCTTTGCAGGAGTATATCTTGGATCTGTCGATTATGTTATGGTCAGAGTCCCACTCATGGCGACCTGGTCGAATTAGGAGAAGCAGTAGGTATTATTGCGGGTCAATCAATCGGCGAACCGGGGACTCAACTAACATTAAGAACTTTTCATACCGGTGGAGTATTCACAGGTGGTACTGCAGAACATGTACGAGCTCCTTTTAAGGGAAAAATAAAATTCAATGAGGATTTGGTTCATCCCACACGTACACGTCATGGGCATCCTGCTTTTCTATGTTATATAGACCTGTATGTAACTATTGAGAGTCACGATATTCTACATAATGTGAATATTCCACCCAAAAGTTTTCTTTTAGTTCAAAATGATCAATATGTAGAATCAGAACAAGTGATTGCTGAGATTCGCGCTGGAACATCCACTTTCAATTTTAATAAAGTTAAAGAGAAAGTTCGAAAACATATTTATTCTGACTCAGAGGGAGAAATGCACTGGAGTACCGATGTGTACCATGCACCTGAATATAAATATGGTAATGTTCATCTCTTACCCAAAACAAGTCATTTATGGATATTATCAGGAGCTCTGTGCAGATCCAGTATAGTGCCTTTTTCGCTCCACAAGGATCAAGATCAAATGAATGTTCATTCTGTTGAACGGAGATCTATTTCTGACCTCTCCGTGACTAATGATCAAGTGAGACACAAATTGTTTAGTTCGAATCCTTACGGTAAAAAGGGGGGGGTTCTTGATTATTCAGGACCTGATCGAATCATATCCAACGGTCATTGGAATTTCATATATCCTACCATT